TTACCGCGATGATTCTACTCCACCAATCACAAAGACATTGGCACAATATATTTCATCTTCGGAGCTTGATCCGCCATGTTAGGGACTTCAATAAGAGTTCTAATTCGTACAGAATTAGGACAACCAGGATCATTAATTGGAGATGATCAAATCTACAACGTAATTGTAACTGCTCACGCATTTATTATAATCTTTTTCATAGTTATACCAATCATAATTGGTGGTTTTGGAAACTGATTAATCCCACTAATAATCGGAGCTCCAGACATAGCTTTCCCCCGATTAAACAACATGAGCTTCTGATTTTTACCACCTTCACTTCTACTCTTGTTAAGATCAGCAATAATCGAAAAAGGAGCAGGGACAGGTTGAACAGTCTACCCACCACTAGCATCAAACACAGCCCATTCAGGGGCTTCTGTAGACCTCACTATCTTCTCCCTCCACCTTGCGGGTATCTCATCCATTTTAGGAGCCATTAATTTCATTACTACAGTTATTAATATACGGACAGAAGGTATACCATTAGAACGCACACCTCTATTTATTTGATCAGCTTTCATTACAACAATTCTCCTCTTATTATCTTTACCAGTTTTGGCTGGAGCTATTACAATACTATTAACAGACCGAAACTTCAACACATCATTCTTTGACCCAGCCGGTGGCGGAGATCCTATTTTATATCAACATTTATTTTGATTCTTCGGGCACCCAGAAGTATATATCTTAATTCTTCCTGGCTTTGGCATAATCTCACATATTATTAGCCACTATTCAGGAAAAAAGGAACCATTTGGATCATTAGGTATAATTTACGCCATAGTAGCTATTGGTTTATTAGGTTTCGTAGTGTGAGCCCACCACATATTCACTGTAGGAATGGATGTAGATACTCGAGCTTACTTCACAGCAGCCACAATAATTATTGCCGTTCCAACAGGTATTAAGATCTTCAGATGAATTGCAACTCTTCACGGTTCTCAAATAAACTTCACACCCCCATTACTTTGAGCTTTAGGTTTTGTATTTTTATTCACAATCGGAGGACTTACAGGAGTAGTATTAGCTAATTCATCATTGGACATTATCTTACATGACACATATTACGTAGTAGCCCACTTTCATTACGTATTATCAATAGGAGCAGTTTTCGCAATTATCGCTGGTATTACTCACTGATTCAACCTTTTATTAGGAGTTAACATAAACCAACGCTGACTAAAAATTCATTTCTTCACAATATTCACAGGTGTAAATTTAACATTCTTCCCTCAACATTTTTTAGGACTAAACGGCATACCGCGACGATATTCAGATTTCCCAGATAGTTTTACCCAATGAAACACTGTTTCATCATTAGGATCAACACTATCCCTAATCGCAGTTTTAATATTCATTCTTATCACATGAGAAGCATTAACCAGACAACGATTAACAATCAACAACAACCACATACCAACATCAATAGAATGACACCATAACACCCCACCTCTTGATCACACATTCAATCAATTAAATATCACAATTAACTAATGCCAACATGAAATATTTCACTTCAAAACAGAAACTCACCCTTAATAGAGCAACTTACATTTTTTCACGATCACACCATAATAATCCTTATTTTAATTACAATTATTGTTGGGTATATTATACTCAATTCAACCATAAATTCCATATCAAATCGGTTTTTACTACAAGGGCAAGAAATCGAATTAATCTGAACAATTTTACCAGCAATCATTTTAATTTCTATTGCCTTCCCTTCTTTACGACTTCTTTACCTTATAGATGAATCATTTAACCCATTAATAACCATCAAAATTTCAGGACATCAATGATATTGGTCATACGAATATCCAGACTTCTCCCCACAAGAAATTGAATCGTATATATTACCACTTAGTGACAGTCAACAATTCCGTCTATTGGATGTAGACAACCGAACAGTTGTCCCAAACAATACACAAATTCGAATATTAGTAACTTCCTCAGACGTAATTCACTCATGAACAATCCCAGCCTTAGGAGTTAAAGTTGATGCCGTACCAGGGCGATTAAACCAACTAATCACACTTACTAAACGACCATCAATTATATTTGGTCAATGCTCTGAAATTTGTGGAGCTAATCACAGATTTATGCCAATCGTTATAGAAAGAGTCAACATTAAAAATTTCATTAAATGAATTATTAAACTATACGTTAAAAAGCTGAAAGTCAGCATTGGTCTCTTAAACCATTAAATGGTAGAATAACGTCTACTTTTAACGATAGTATAGTTAATTCATAACACAAACATGTCAAGTTTAAATTATCCATAAAGATTACTCTCAATACCACAAATAAGCCCAATTAACTGACCGATCATTTGTACCATAACAATTTTAATTACACTAATAATTAATGCTGCCATATGAAATAATTACCCATCAAATAAACAAGCAACAACAACTCCACCATCAAACAACATAAATTGAAAATGATAATTAATCTATTCTCAACTTTTGATCCAGCTACTTCAATAAACACATCAATAAATTGACTTAGATTAACCATACCACTTTTATTAATTCCATTAACAATATGATCCACCAGATCACAGCACCAAATAATCCAAAAAATCATCTCAACAAAAATCTACACGGAAATCTCATCAATAAACATTAAAACCCCAAAAGGAACCATTACAATGTTATTTTCAATTCTTTGATTTATTATAATCAGTAACACAACAGGACTACTACCATATACATTCACAGCATCAAGACATCTATGCATCTCAACATCACTAGCTTTAACCGCATGATTAAGATTAAACATATTTGCTTGAATTAAAAAAACCAATCACATGTTAACTCACATATTACCTTTAGGTACTCCAACATCATTAATAATATTTATAGTATGTATTGAAACAATTAGTAACATTATCCGACCATTGACACTAGCAGTACGACTCACAGCTAACATAATTGCCGGCCATTTATTAATCTCGTTAATCTCCTCATCAATAATAAATTCAAATCTTATAATAATATTACCAATTACAACCACAGAGTTAACCCTAATAATACTAGAAACAACAGTAGCATTTATTCAAAGTTACGTTTTCATAACCCTAATCACTCTATATTTAAATGAGACAAACTAATGAAACACCACCATCCTTATCACATAGTAGAACAAAGACCATGACCACTTATAAGCATGTTTACAGCATTAATAATAACATCATCCATAATCATATGATTTCACAACACAAAACCTCTAATAATTATATTAACACTCATAATAATAATCATAACTATATTTCAATGATGACGTGATATTACACGAGAAGCTACAATTCAAGGTCACCACCCAACAAAAGTCATCAAAAATTTAAAATGAGGAATAATCCTATTCATTGTATCAGAAGTAATGTTTTTTCTATCATTCTTTTGAGCATTTTTTCATATAAGATTAGCCCCAAGAATAGAAATCGGAAGTGTATGACCACCATCAGGAATCTCATCATTCAACCCTCTTGGTATCCCACTACTTAATACAGCAATCTTAGTATCATCGGGGGTAATAATTACATGAACCCACCACTCCATTCTAAACAACAAAATTAAACAAGCCAAAACAAGATTGTTACTAACAATTATTTTAGGTGTATATTTTACAACACTCCAAGCATTTGAATATTTAGAAGCTAGTTTTTCAATAGCTGACTCATGTTACGGATCAACTTTCTTCGTAGCTACAGGTTTCCATGGGTTACATGTAATTATTGGAACAACCTTCTTAACTACATGTTTCTTACGTCTCATAAATTTACATTTTTCAAACAAACATCATTTTGGATTTGAAGCTAGAGCATGATATTGGCACTTCGTAGACGTAGTATGACTTTTCTTATTCATTTCAATCTACTGATGAGGTAAATTCTTCTTTAGTATATAAAGTACAAATAACTTCCAATTATTAAGATTAACATAAAAAGAAGAAATAATACTATACATAATTACCGTAATAACCTTAATTTCAATCATTATCATAACACTTTGCATCACAATAATAAAAAAAACAATACAAGATTTAGAAAAAACTTCCTGCTTCGAATGCGGCTTCAACCCAATATCACCAACTCGAACACCATTTTCTCTACGATTCTTTTTACTAGCCATTTTATTCTTAATCTTTGACGTAGAAATCTCACTACTTCTACCATTTCCACTATCATCTATCAACACTAACTTCATTATCACATCAATCACCTTTCTCACCATTTTAAACTTAGGATTATTATATGAATGAATGAACCAATCATTAGAATGAAAATGAGCTAGTAGTTAAATAATAACATCTAAATTGCAATTAGAAATAATTGAAATCTCAATCTAACCCAATAGAAAAGCGAAACTTCGCAATCAATTTCGACCTGATCTTTTGGAGTTAATCCTTCTATTTTCAACGATAGTTTACATAAAACATTTCACCGTTAATGAAAAAAAAAACAAAAGTTTCGCTGAAGGAGAATATATTTGGAGCCGCTAACTCCATAATAACGCCACTTGGAGGCGATTCTCCTTTCTTATAGTGTATCACAACACACAATATCTTCATTATTGAAAAGCACCAAAGCTAAGAAAATCGTTGAAAAAAATACCTCAGCATCTTCACAGCCACACTCTCCTTAAGCTACAACAACAAACCAAACAATAAATAAAAACAAACCAAACCAATATAGAAAGCATATACAAATTTAACACATTATTTCTTAACAACTCAAAAAAAGGCACAACTAATTTGATTATCCCACTAATTCTATACACACCAACAACTTCGCTTCATCCAACCTCATAATCAGAATAAAATTCATCAACCACACGACTAATATTATTACCCGATAAACCAACCAAAAATCACATCAACCCACCAAAAAAATCAACAAAACATCAATAAAAGTAACACCAAAAATTAACAAAAAAAAACAACCAACTCAAAAAAAAACCAAAAACAATAAAAAATAAACCAAGCACTTTAATGTATAAATCAACCCAAACAACTACGGGCACGCCAAATAAAAACCACCCCAAAAAACTCCCAAAAAAAATAGAAAATAAGGACAACACAACAATAGAGAACTCCATAGCGCTCCCACTCACAATATCAACCCCAACATTATAAAAACCCTCACCTCAAATACCAAAAAAACCAATACGAAACGAAAATAAAACTGTTATACCCAACCCAAAACCAATTATAATCACCACAATAGAACCACACACGCCACCAAAAACCATCTCAATAATCATATCCCTAGAATAAAAACCAGCCAAAAATGGAAACCCCATTAAAGCCAACAAAGATAAGTTTATACCAGATATGACAATAGGAGAGCCTACCAATCCACCAAATCCACGAAAATCTTGCTCCCCCAAATAACCATGAATCATATAACCAACACAAAGAAACAACAAAGATTTAAACAAAGCATGAGTTAATAAATGAAAATAAGCTATTCACCAACAACCACAACCTAAAATTACCATTATAAAACCTAATTGACTTAAAGTAGATAAAGCCACAACCCTCCTTATATCCATCTCTCATAAAGAACAGTAACCCGCTATGAACATAGTAATTACACCAATACTAATTAAAAACCAACCAAACCAATTAAAATTAAACAACACCCAAAAGCGAATTAATAAATAAACACCAGCCGTTACCAAAGTCGACGAGTGTACTAAAGCCGACACAGGTGTAGGGGCAGCCATGGCTGCCGGCAACCAAGAAGAAAAAGGAAACTGAGCTCTCCTAGTTATACCAGCCAACAACACAAATAAACCAACTCAACCGACATTATAATCAAAACAATCAACATAAATAATAAAGTTTCAATTACCAAAACCAAACATTCAAACAATAGCTATCAATAAACCAATATCGCCAATACGATTGGATAGCACAGTAATAACACCAGCATTAAGTGAACGCACATTATAATAATAAATAACCAAAGCATAAGATACCAAACCAAGACCATCTCAACCAATTAAAATTCTAACCAAATTAGATCTAAAGATCACCATCCCTATGGAAAAAACAAACAACAAAACTAAAAAACAAAAGCGAAAAAGATATAAATCCCCCTTTATATATTCAACTCTATAAAAAAGAACACAACATGAAATTAATAGCACCAAAGACATAAACAACACAGATACCCAGTCAAAGACCACAACAAAATCCAAATCAGAACAAATCAACTTACCTAAATTATATTCAACAATTCAACACACATCAACAATTAATAAATATAAACCCCCCACAAATAAAAAAACAAACAAAAAAAACAAAATACTAGATCAAACCACAAGAACATTGATCACTCAAAGCTAAACACATCTTTTATTTCCACAAAATAACATTTTAATTAAACTATTCAAACTTACAACCACTCGCCCCACATATTTATATCAACAAATATAAGATTTAAAGGAACTCAATGAAAAAAAAACAACAAATATTCACGAACAACAACATCACAACCATACCAAACCAACCAACTTTTACCATGTTGGACAACATTATACAAATACAAAGAAAATACAGCAGAAATAAATCTAATCCCGCACAAAGGTAACATCATAATAAAATCATAACCAATTAAACCAACCAACAATATCATCTCACCAACCAAACCAAAAGAAGGAGGGGCAGATATATTACAAACACAAACCAGAAATCACCATAAACCCAATGAAGGGAAAATAATTAGCACCCCCCTAATAATCACAACTCTACGAGAATGAAAACGCTCATATAAAACATTAACCAAACAAAACAAACAAGAGGAGCATAGACCATGAGCCAACATCATAACAAAACCACCTCACCCACCTAAAAAATTACCAACCAAAACACCACCCATAACCAAAGATATATGAACCACAGAAGAATAAGCAACTAACATTTTCATATCAACCTGTCCAACACATACAAAACCAACAATTAAACCGCCCATTAATCCCAACGACATTAAATAATCACAATTATAAATAATTCAATACCGAGCTAATAAAAAAATGCGAAATAAACCGTAACCACCCAACTTTAATAAAACACCAGCCAAAATCATAGAACCAGCCACCGGAGCTTCAACATGAGCCCGTGGCAACCACAAATGCAAAAAATACATAGGTAACTTAACCAAAAAAGCCATAAATAAAGCCACAACCCACCAACCACCAATACTTAAATCTATCAAAATAAAATAACACACACTACCAAAATAATTATACAAATATAACAAACACAACAACAAAGGCAACGAAGCCACCAAAGTATAAAACAACATATATAAACCAGCCCGTAAACGTTCTGGTTGATAACCCCACCCCACAATCAAAATTAAAGTAGGAATCAAAACTCTCTCAAAAGACACATAAAATAAAAATAAATCCATCACCATAAATCTTAACAACAACAAAAATAACAACACCACAACAACCACCTTATAAAAACAATCATACATACCACCATAATAACCACCAGATAAATACATCAACCCAATAACCCAAAAAGAAATAATCATTATACCGACTCTCATCAAATCACCACCAAAACATCATCTCAAACCAACATAAGAAACACCATCTAAACAAAGAAAACAAAACATTATTATTAAACAAATTAAAGCAAAAACAAACGACGAATCCAACCAGTAAGTCACAAAAATCATCCCAAAAACCCCAGCCACTAAACTAATCATTTAAAAATAACAATAAATCATATCTCTACCAAAAGAACGAACAACACCCACCAACAAAGACAGACCCAGAGCACTTTCACAGACAACCACAACAAGAAAAAACAAAAGTAAATAATAATGACCATACATACACCCAACCCACAAAAAATGAGCAAAAACACCCCAACAGCTATAAATTCAAGACTCAGCAACATCAACAAAACATAGTCCCCCCTAACAACATAACTAAATAAACCACACAAATAAAAAAACAAACAAGCCTCCATTAGTTTAAATAGTTTAACACCAAAACCCTGGCTTTGTAAGCCAAAAATGATAATATTCTTTAAACATCAGAAAAATACCACATACCAACAGCACCCAAAACCATTATTCTAAATTAAACTATTTTCTGCACAATGCTAATAACCATCAACTCAATATTAAGAACCATTTTTGCAAGAACCAAACACCCCGTTTTAATAATCATCATTCTAATATTATTCACAATCACAACAAGAATAAAAACATTCATAATTCACAACAACGCATGATATAGATACACAATCCTACTAATCATAATCGGAGGAATAATAGTAATTTTCATCTACATAACATCAACAACACCAAATAAAATATTCAAAATATCACCACTAATTTTCATTTCGTTAATTGCAATGTTTAATCTCATACCAACAGAAAAAACACCTTCATGAAGACAAAACATCAAAACCAACCCAATCTTAGAATTCTCAACAAACCTAAATACAATTCTCCTAACACTATACCTATTATTAACACTAATCATTATTAACAAATCAACCTCACACTACGAAGGCCCAATACGATCCTACAACTAATGATAAAACCCTATCGTAAAACCAACCAAATCACAAACATCATCAACTCAACTCTAATTGACCTACCATCACCATCAAATATCTCATACTGATGAAATATAGGATCACTTTTAGGCATCTGCTTATTGACACAAATCCTAACAGGATTAATACTAACCATCCATTACGCACCGGATACAGAAACATCATTTTCAACAATCAGACACATCATACGAGACGTAAATGCAGGATGATTAATACGAACAATTCACGCTAACGGAGCCTCACTATTCTTCTTCCTAATCTACATTCACATTGCCCGAGGTATATACTTCTCATCTTATTTAAATAAAAAAGTATGATTGACAGGCATCATAATCATCTTAATCCTCATAGGAACAGCATTCATAGGTTACGTTTTACCGTGAGGCCAAATATCATTCTGAGCAGCCACAGTCATCACCAACCTTTTATCAGCCATCCCATATATAGGAAAAATCACAGTTCAATGAATTTGAGGTGGGTTTTCAGTAAGAAATCCAACATTAACACGATTCTTCACCTTTCACTTCATTCTCCCATTTCTAATTTTAATCCTAATAATAACACATATTCTATTCCTACACGAAAAAGGGTCATCCAACCCTATAGGTCTACCAAACAACACAGATAAATCACCATTCCACCCATTCTTTTCATGAAAAGACCTCATAGGACTCATAATCACAATAACCATCTTCACACACCTCACATTAAACAACCCCTTTTTACTAAGAGACCCAGAAAACTTCATCCCAGCAAACCCACTAGTAACCCCTGTACATATTCAACCAGAGTGATATTTCCTATACGCTTACGCAATCCTACGCTCAATTCCAAATAAATTAGGAGGAGTTATCGCACTAATTACATCCATCTTAATCCTAACAACCCTACCTCTAACCCACCACAAACATAAAACACTAAAAATGAAAACACACCACAAAATCACCATTTGAATATTTTTTTCAATTTTCATAATTCTAACATGATTAGGAGCTCAACCAGTAGAACCACCCTACGAAAACATCAGACAAATCATAACCATTCTATACTTTACATTTTTTCTAACATTCCCACTCAATAAATGTCTACTTAACTTAAACAAAGTTTATATTTTGAAAATATAAAATAGGTTCACACACCTAGTAGTCTACTAATAATAATCCCACCACAAACAACAAAAAATTTAAAGAACAAGGTAAATACACCCTTCACACCATTATCATCAACTTATCATAACGCAAACGAGGCAAAGTACCACGCACCCACAAAAAAAAAACAATCAAAAAAAAAAATCAAAAAAAAAAACCTCCAAAAAAAAAAACACATCTAACCATTCTCATTAACATAATATTACCATACTCAGACATAAAAATTAAAGCAAAACCACCACTCCCATACTCAATATTAAAACCGGAAACCAACTCAGACTCAGCTTCAGCAAAATCAAAAGGGCTCCGGTTAGTTTCAGCCAAACAACAAACCAACCACATAACCAACAAAAAAAAGAAACCCACACCATAAACATACATCCAACCCACACATATAAACATCAAATAACCTGATTCAAACATAACCAAAGATATAATAACCAAAATCATTCTCACCTCATAAGAAATCATTTGAGCCACAGCACGATATCTTCCTAACAAAGCATACTTAGAATTAGAAAACCACCCAGCTCCAACAACAAAATAAACACCAAAACTAGAAACACAAAAAAAAAACAACAAAGCATACAAAAAATCGTACCAATACCAATCAAAAGAAAACACCAACCATAAAATCAAACTAAATAAAAACCCAATCACAGGACTAAACAAAAATATCAACCAATTAGAACCAATAGGAAAAACAAACTCCTTAATAAACAACTTTAAAGCATCAGAAAAAGGCTGAAGTAAACCCATAGGACCCACCCTATTAGGACCCTTACGCAACTGAACATAACCCAAAATCTTACGCTCTAACAAAGTAAAGAAAGCCACACCAACTAAAACAACAATCAAAAGCACCACACAAATAAATACACAATCAAAAACTATCAACATTAAAAGAGGAAATTTCATCCCTGAAACCTAAATTCAACGCATCAAATTCTGCCACACTAACTTCCAACCGACAAAGTCTATAAGCGAATCTTAAATTCGACACATCAATTTTTTGCCAGATTGAAGTTAAAAATCAACAACCAATAGTCCTTTCGTACAAACCAGCCAAAAAAAAAAATTAAAGATAGAAACCAATCTGGCTCACGCCGATCTGAACTCAAATCATGTAAGGATTTAAAAGTCGAACAGACTTCCCCCAATAACACCTACACCAATAGGGAACCTTAATTCAACATCGAGGTCGCAAACATTTTCACAAATAAGATCTTCACAAAAATATAACGCTGTTATCCCTAAGGTAACTTCATTCTTACAACTATACAACATAGATCATTTCAACAACCCATCAACCATCCAAACAAATCAAAAGATACTACATCTTTCAAAACCCCCCCAGTTAAAAACCTTTCCTTCCCGGAAAAAAAAAAGGAAGGAAAGGTTAAAGCTCATAAGGTCTTCTCGTCTTTTAATTTCACTCTAGTTTCTTCACAAGAAAAAGAAATTCAACATTTATTAATTAAATAGATTATTTATGTCCAACCATTCATACAAGTCTCCAATAAAAAGACAAATGATCACGCTACCTTCGCACAGTCAAAATACTGCGGCCTTTCAATTCTCATCAAGTGGCAGGTTAGATTTTCAATAAACACTAAAAACCAAGTTTTTGATAAACATGCACAAATATATTTTGCCAAGTTATTCATATATAAATATCACTACCCTACTACATATAAATTAATACAATTCACCTTATTACCACCTACTAATTTCAACATAATTAAAAACCAACAAACCTTAAAAAAATCAATTAAATACAAAATTAATCCTTCATAAATAATCAAATTTGTTATAACCCAAAATATTACAACCTTCAAACCCAAAAAAAAAAACAACACACAAACAATTTAAATATTTAATTAGCTTATCCCAACTAAAATCAACCTTTCAATAAACACAATATACAAACCAAAAAGAAATACCTAAAATAAAACTTTAATAACCAGATATATTAATACTCGAATAGCATTTCACCCCTAAAAATCCTTAAATCAATTTCTGTTACAATTGACACCATAAATATTTAACTCACATCAATTCGGGAATATTATATTCATCTTTTATTTATTGAATCCTTATACAAAAGGAACAAATTTCAACCCCACTTATTTTTCATCATCACCCCTTACAGTACAATCATAAAACAATACAACCAAACATTAAAAATTAAAGCAACAAACAGTTCCTCCTTAATGTAAATAAGACACTCTAAATCAAGCTCTACTTCATTCATCCAGACACACTTTCCAGTACACCCACTTTGTTACGACTTATCTCAATTCACAGACCAAGAGTGACGGGCGATATGTACATCTTTTTAAACCATATTCATAATATCATATTAATACAAAATTACTATTAAATCCAATCTCATAATCAACTTACACTCAGTAATCCATTATACCTAATTGTAATTCACTTCAATCTCAAATACTAGCTGCACCTTGACTTGACATTTAGAACCATATTTACCCAATATCTCATTTAAAAAATATCATCAACAGCGGTATACAAACATCAATCAAGTAAAATTTAACGAGGATTATCAATTACAGAGCAAATTCCTCTAATAAGAAAAAAGACCGCCAAAACCCTTAGGTTTCAAGAGCATCTCTTACTACCTTAGCTAACAAAAACACTAACAATAACAGGGTATCTAATCCTGGTTTCAAAAATCAATTTCCCCCAATCAAAACAACGAAAATCAATCATTTATACTTATTTCACCAAAAACAACAAAAAACCACCCCAAACACTAATTAATCAAATAAACCAAAAAACTTAATCAAATCAACCGTATAACCGCAGCTGCTGGCACGCCATTAACCGATTCCTCAAACCCAACCAAATCGAACGTTATTCAATATTTAATATTTATTACTATGTTGAAGAATTAATATTTATATATATAACATTTACATGATCTTAAGTTATAAATAAGTTTAGATTCCCTTTCATGAAATTACTTTTTTTTTTACTTAGTAATTTCATATGCAATATTTAATAAGTTAAATATTTAAATTTAATACCTAGTAAATCAAAAACTATATATAATAGATGTAAAGTATATCGTTCTATCATGAATACCTAGATTCTATTATAAATTGATGCGTAATTAGATGTTGAATTTCCGATGATCCCCCACGACGATAAATATTTTCATGTAACACAACTCACTTTTCCGCATCTCGGGGATTATCTAAATTTAAGTGAACATTAGCCAATGGATGTCACAAACCATTAAATAATTTGGGTGTCGCACTCGTGGCCATAGGATAATTACTGATCCTCCCATGATGGCCACAATCTTAAATAAATACATCAACTTATCAAAAATATTATCTCGATGAGCGAAGAAAGATGCCTGATTAAAGGGCTATTTTGATAGAATAGATCACGTTTCATTGACTCTTTCCAAATTATCTAAAATGGCGAACCAAAACCTGAAAAATCAAAATTTTCCGTGCTCACACACCATTAAATAGAGTCAGCTAATTCTTTAAAGCTGTTGGGTTCATACCCCAAAAATGATCATTTTCCTCTATTTATTAATATATTTTTTCTCCTAACGTCCTTAATATTAAGAGTTGCAATAATTTTTAGATCAACATCATGATTTTTTACTTGAATAAGACTAGAAATTAATCTTCTTACATTCGTGGGTTGAGTCCTGCAACACAAATTTCATGAAGCAATAACTAAATATTTTCTAATTCAATCTATAGGTTCATCACTATTTATCATATCAAGTTCAATTTTATCACTATCACTTACCCAATATCAACTACCACAAAGACTAATAATCTTACCAACAATTGCCATTTTAATTAAAATAGGAAGAGTGCCCTTTCATTTATGATATCCAGAAGTCATAAACCACATTAATTGAGAACAGTGTATAATCTTAACAACAATTCAAAAATTTGGTTTACTCTTCATTATTTACCAAATAAAAAGAAACGTAATCTTATTTGCCCTAATATCTACAATTTTCGGAGCAATATCATCAATTAATCAAACATCTTTACGAAAACTTCTGGCTTTTTCATCAATTTCACACAATGGATGAATGTTAATATGTGTCTCATTATTAATAACAACGTGAATATCATATTTTTTAATCTATTCAACCATCAACATTATTGTAATAAACTTAATAAAACAAATAAAATGATATCATTTAAATCAAATTAAGCCAATAAACATTACAACAAAAATAAATCTACTTTTAAGAATTATAGCATTAGGAGGACTACCTCCAACATTAGGCTTCGCACCAAAATGAATTTTGTTATTAATTATTATAAACTACTCCTCATTAATTGGGTTAATTTTAATTTTATCCTCATTAATAATTTTATTTGCCTACATATCTATAACATTCACACCATTATTCAACATTCATCAAATAAAATATGCAAGACAACGAAACATTCAACAAGCAACTCCAACCATTCTGTTCATAACTTTACCAACAACTCCCACACTTCTTCTTTAACAAAGCTTTAAGTTAAATAAACTAATAACCTTCAAAGTTATAAATAATACCAATTAAGCTTTGATACATAACATCATTAAACTTGCAATTTAATATTTTACTTAAACTACAAAACCAACATAGCAATGAGGTCACCCTATTAATAAATCTACAATTTACCACCTTAATCAGCCACA